GGTTATCTCTCTGAATCAGGTTATTCACTGGGCTGTTAAGCCATCGAGTCTTCTAGGGTTGATCGACCCCGTTTCAAGAGGATTCATCCAAGACTCTAGATCTCGTTAATTCGTTGGAGGAGCCTATTCCATAAGGAAGATGAGAGGAAGGCAGGCCTTTCTTTAAGGCACACATAGTTGGCTGGTTATTTTTCTTTCCCATCCCTGCTGCTACTGCGGGTGCCCGGAATTCATGGATTCTCTGGTAGAGGGGAGTCGAGGTGGAATTCTTTGGTGGGCTGGCTTAAAAGAAGCCCCGCAGTAGGAGTAGCCACTTGTTTCATGGCTTTCATTTTCGCTTCAGATCCTGAATCTCCATAAATGGGTATGACTGGTTAAGGTGACCAGCTTTGTGCGGCAACCGCAAGTTAAGGTACTCTGGATTTGTTATAGCGCCACCATTTCATAATAGACATTGTCTGGGAAAGCTAGTCTTGGAATTGCTGTTTTATCCTACTGACGCTCTTCTATGAAAGTGGAGGCTTTACTCTAACTGGTCTTTTAAAGTCTCCTTGCTACGGCCTTTCAACAATATCCCTAGCTCGGAGGGTTACTCGGATCTTTCGTTTTTGTACTCTACTCGTTCCTTGAAGGTCCAATTCATTATAAAATTCATTAATAGTAATTGGAGGACGGTTAGTGTCTGTTCTGCATGACTCTGGAACGTTATAGCGTTGGAGCGGATTTCAGGGTCCCCTGACTTGCCAAACGGTTTCCGGTATACCTATACAGTCAGTCTTTACACACATGATAGTGGCAGCCAGGTTATCGACGATTCTACAATAGGCGGCCGCTAGAAAACCCGACAACGCGAATCACTTCCAGGCTGGCAAACAATCTATCTCGTGCCAGTGGCTCTTGTGCGCCTCATTTATGCTGGTGGCATACCGTACCGTATTGTGCTGAACACTCACCCGTGGCCTTCCGCTATGTTAGACCCTCCCCTAGAAGTACAATGGTTGGTCCCTCCGGAACTGGTAATCTCCGTTTGACTTGAAAGGAGCCTTGTTCAGCAGGTGCGCAGCAAGTATTCTTTCACAAGTTTGACGCAAGTCGTACCTCCCAGCCCCCTTAGCTACTTGTACTAAAAAACTAGGGCGCTATACGGAAGTTCGTGCCTGCTTATCCCGGCTACAATAACTATCGAACAGCGATCCATCTGAAGAATGGCGCTCGTATATCCCTAGGCGTGGGTCTGCACTTTCCCCTATTATAGAAGGGCGAGGTTTGGAACCCTCAAGCAAGACATGATCTACACAATAAGACATCATAGCGCCTAGAGATACAGGTACGGTTCATCACGTTACTTATCCAAGCGTGTTGCCGGATAGTCGGATATGCCGTACTCTGATTTTGTTGAGGTTAGGAACCATTTGCTGTTACCAGCATTGCTCATTATTAGGTAACGCCTCCCCTTTTATCGATTTTAGGGTTAGGGTGACACGTTGTCGCTTTCGCTTTAATAATGAATGATATGGAGTCATGCAAGGAGCGCGCTTTACTAATAACATAGAAAGGCCTTTTCACCATCTATTTCTGCCCTCCCCCTCCTAGCGAACGGGGAAAGCTTCTCCCTCACTCGCATTCGCCTAATCGAGCAGAACGCCACTCGGCGATCATCCTACAACTGGTCTCGCCTATAGTTATAGTGTAGAACACACATAAGTATAGGTTTTGTTGTCCTTACGACGATTGTCAAAGACCGGATCTTTGCACTTCGCGACCCTATCCGAGTATGTGCTTAGTGCAACGCCTCATAGAACAATGAAGTAATGTATCCATACGAGCTCCGGCCCTCAGCAGCTCGAATACAAAAGAAACTTGTTCATTGTTGTTACCTGTTGTGGACCTTCAACGTTTCACCTTTCATAGATCTGGGAAAAGCGGGTTTGGTTTGGGAAATGACGTTGAGACTGGGCACGTGCGATAAGTAATAAAGAAAGCAAAGGGAAATCGGAGGGCAGGGAACATTGGAAATCCCTGCCTGGAAAACAAACAGTAGAGTGACGCGAAGGACCTCTAGCAACTCTACTACCGCCTTTCCTACCAAAAAGCTAACCCGAAATTACATAGGGTCTGGATCTGGAAAGGGCTGTACAGAATCTAATTCCTTCCTACCTTTCTTCCCCTGTTCCGGAGATAGATAGAGCCCTCTCGAAACCTAGCTGTTAGAGTGGTTTGGTCATTTTTTACTTTCTCCCCGAATGGGTACTTGAACCCTTCTCCTGCATGGTATAGAACAACTAAGGGTACTGGTCCTGCTCGCTTTGGTTCTGCTCCTGTGGTGACCAAGAAGCAGGAGCTTGAGCTCAACCAGCCATTGATAATCACTTTTGTGGTTCCCAATCGGGATGGAGATTCCGGTCTGGTGTAGGGGACACCTTCTTCATGATCTAGGGGTCAAATGTAGCCTGCGCTAAGCAGGGAGAGCTCCTCTTTGGTTCCATCTGTCCACATTCTT